AAAAATAGAAGAAAAAAGCCCCTTAGTTAGGAAAAAATCTGCTACGAAAAAAGAAAAAGGGTTAGAATCGACACATTGATTCTTTTTTTGTTTCACAATTTTGATTTTTTGAACCGTATGTATTCAAAGGTGCGTGTACGGTTCCTAAAAGATACAATTTTGGCCTAATCAACCGACTTTATCGAGAAAGATTCCTTTTTTTAGGACAAGATGTTGATGATGAGATCTCGAATCAACTTGCTAGTATCATGATATATCTCGGCATAGAGGATGAGACCTGGGATTTTTTTCTCTTTATAAACTCTCCCGGCGGATACATAATCCCGGGAGTGGGTCTTTTTGATACGATGCAATGGGTGCAACCGGAGGTGTATACAGTATGCCTGGGATTAGCCGCTTCAATGGGATCTTTCCTCCTGGTCGGAGGAGAAGTTACCAAACGTATAGCACTCCCTTACGCTTGGCGTCAAGGAGTTTGTTATTTTAGAGAAGGATAGGGTTATATATAAACCATAAAAATAAAAAATAAAATAAGTAATAATAGCATGGCATTTCAATTTAGAGATGAGTAAACTTTTTCAACACGATATTGGTTGAGATAGTAGTATGAAACAACTACAACCAAAGAGTCTTTCTTTTTTGATCTTATGCATCGCCATTTCAGCGTCACAAATCTTTTTTGGCTTCAACCTCAGAACAGAAAGAAGTCTTTTACTGATATTTGTGTTACGAAAAGGTATGAAAATGAAAAAAGATCATTTTTTCCTGGATCAGAAAGAAACTTTGGGATTGTTGAGTCTCAGACGAGATAAATAGAGAAAGCAACGGAACTATCATAGTATTTTTTGAACTCCTACAATACAAAAAAGTAGAAATGTCATTCAACGGTCTGGGTCTGATGGATTTCATTTGTCTCTTTCTTCGATGGAATGGAAAAAGAAATTCCATCGTAAAGCCGTATGCGCTGCACAAAGGATGCCTGTACGGTTGTTCAATTCAATCTTTTTCTTTTTGTTATGTTATTCGCCCCATAATGATGATGCGAAGATCGAGATAGAAGAAGCGTCCATTATGTTCAGGATTATGATCCACCAACCTGCTAGTTCCTTTTTTGACGACGACGACTCAGACGAAGTTATCGTAGAAGTAGACGAATTAGTACAAATGTATCAAGACATCATAAAAGTTTATGCACAAAGAACGGGCGCTCCTTTATGGGTTATAGCCATGGACATAGAAAGGGATGTTTTTTTGTCAGCAGAAGAAGCACAAAAGCATGGCCTTGTTGATCTTGTAGGAATGGACGACTTTTGGGGATTTATTTTTAATTAATTTTTTATATTAATAAAAATTCGAATGAATCGTGATTTGATCTTTTATCTTATTTCTGACCCGGGTCAAATATGAAATGGAAGTTATTCATAATCATCCGGTTAGGATCGATCTAAACCAGCCCATTCTGTATACGATTCAACATGCCAACTATTAAACAACTTATTAGAAACACAAGACAGCCAATCAGAAATGTCACGAAATCCCCAGCGCTTCGAGGATGTCCTCAGCGTCGAGGAACATGTACTAGGGTGTATGTGCGACTCGTTCAGATCACGAGCTAGAACAAATGAGGTGATTTTTCCAGTATCAATGCAATAACTAGTACCAATGAATTGGATAGAATGTAAGAACCTCAGTCACTATCGAAAAATAAAGATCTAGCATATACCTCTATTGTGTATGGAATTTATGGTTTCCATTGGTGCAAATCCAATCACCTCGATTTGAGATGAAAAGCAATTCTCCATTGGTAGCGAATGGTTATCCATTAAGCGGGGGAAATGGTATTTCAAAAGCAGAAAGATTCTGCTCATACTCTTGCAAGAACGGACTAAGAGGGTCAGCTACCTAGCCAACCCTCTTAATTAAATACCGTCACTGTATGGATAGATCTCATTGTGAAAAGACCTATTACTGGATAATTCATGGGTAGAGCCAAAGAGTGTGAACTGTACAAGTTACAAATAACATTGATTAAATGAGGGAAGAGGCTCCGGTGTATAGAGAGGACCTCACCGTTTAAGAAGTAACCATAGAAACGATGGAAGCCGCCATTTATTTATTCATTTTCATTTAATACCTATTTATTATTTATTTTCTACCTATTTTGTACCAAATATCGGTACAATTTCTTATTTTGAGGTAAAATAAATGCCTGGAAGAAATAAAAAATCGTGGTTGGGAAGGTCATAGTAGCAAAAGCCATTGGAATTTTTATTTTATACATCGGAAGAGTCCGTCTTGAAAAAAAGGGGGGAGGGGGGGGAGGATGAATGACTGAAAGAAACGAAATCGATTAGTTATTCATCAAAGTTTCATTTGATTCAATGACCAGAGTTATACGAGGATATATAGCCTGTAGGCGTCGAAAAAAAACTCGTTCATTCGTATCAACCTTTAGCAGGGCTCATTTAAGACTTACCCGAACTACTACTCAACAGAAAATGAGAGCTTTGATTTCTACTCATCGGGATAGAGGCAGGAGAAAGAGAGATTTTCGTCGTTTGTGGATCACTCGGATAAATGCAGTAACTCGTGAAAACGGCGCATCCTATAGTTATAGGCGATTAATACACGATCTGTACAAGAGGCAGGTGCTTCTTAATCGTAAAATACTTGCACAAATGGCTATATCAAATACGAATTGTCTTTACATGATCTCCAATGAGATCGTCAAATAAGGAGATTGGAAGGAATTCACCGGAATGATTTAAACGGAGGAGTTCCCCGGAGAATGAACTCCGGGAAGGTAGAGTCGAAATGAAAATGATAAAATCAAAGAAATTAAGTAGTAAGAATGAACGAACACGTTTCAAAAAAAAAACTTTTTTTTCTCCCACTCTTTTTTTATTCTATTACGCCGCAACAATTAAATCTCTTCGCTTTTTCGAAAAAAATATCAATCAATCTGATTTTGAATTCCCATTCAAGTTATTTTGATTCAATTGAGGAGTAGGCCTATTTACTTCCGGTTTTACGAGCATATTTATTTCTGATCATCGACTTGATTCTCTTAAGTACCCTTTCATTATAAACAAAAGGTAATATAGATAAAACACGGGCTTGTTTTACAGAAACAGCCACTAATCGTTGTTGTTTCAAGGTCAATTTAGTCATTCGTCTAGATAATATTTTTCCCTGGTAACTAATAAATTGACCAATTAAACTCAAGTTTCTATAATCAATTTGATCCCCCGGTCTAATTGGGCTAAAACGCCTACGAAAACCTTGCTTCGATTTACGAAGTAATCGCTTGTTGGATTTATCCATACGGTTTATTCCTTTTCTCTAAACGCCTATTTATTCATGCATTTCGGATTCGACCGAAACAAAATAGGACTTGATTTGTTTATTTTTAGAATAAGAATAGAATTTAATTTGTTCCCGTTCCTTGGAGTGGAAGGGTGGTACACGCGTTCCGTTCGATCTAGTTCTTTATCTCCCCATGAATCGTATGCTTGTAACAATAAGGACAGAATTTTCTCAATTCCAATCGACTCGGTGTATTATGTCGATTCTTTTGAGTAATATATCTGGAAGTGCCCCGCGATTCTTTCTTGAAATCATTTCGGACACAATTGGTACATTGCAAAATAACTATTGCTCTGACATCTTTACCCTTGGCCATGAACCTCCTTTGAACTTACTCAATTCTTCTATTTTCGATCCGAACCGAAGAAGAAGAAAGGAACGAGAAATAAATCGAAGATAAGTTGCTAACCCGAAATCCACTTATGAAAGATTTCGTTGCATTCAATTCAATAAAGTAATAAAAGAAAAAATAAGTAATACAATGATTTCTAACTATTAATTATTCCTAATTCCAGTATTTCATTTACTATCCTGTAGGATCTCGAAGAGTCTACCCTCGACCCACACTTCTATTTATTTCTATTTCTGTTCTACCTCTATTAATTCTATCCTGAACATGAGTTTCGCTGAAGTTCAATCCACTTTTTTTATTCTTTCTCTTTCCTTCCTATCCTAAACAACTGAAAAAAAGAGGGGGATTGGTCACAGAGAATTTATTATATCTCTAATCTTCTTCATTCACCCATTCCCATGTCAGTAACTAAAATGAAAAAAAGGGGAATACCAACGCATCCGGGAATAAACGATTTATCTCTATCAATAGACCCGCTAAAGAACCAAACCATAGAGTGGTTAGCACTGGTGCCACGGAGAGATATGTTTTTATATCTCGCATTGAAAATCCTCCTTCTTTATTGGAATACATATAGGATCAGACGCATATGTAGTTAAAGATCACTTGTATTTGTACGGGAATCCCTAACTTCAAATGTATATGTACAATGATCTGGTAGATGAAATCCACCCGTCCCTAAAACAGAAAAAGATGACACTTTACTTTCTTCTTGAATATTACCGATCAATATTCATTCTTTTATACGTTTGGTTTCATCATATGTATATAATTCTTTTATTATATTCATAATTTATATGAGACCAAAAAAAGAAGAAATGGCAAGAGAAATTCTCTATAGATAGAGGAAATAACGAGGTGGAAAACAAGACATGGATTCTCTACAATGACACTGTACAACAATTGAAAGGGATGTAGCGCAGCTTGGTAGCGCATTTGTTTTGGGTACAAAATGTCACGGGTTCAAATCCTGTCATCCCTACCTATTACTTCTCTTATGGACAGTAACGAGGGGTCAATTGAGATCAATGAAAATTGGACATAATACTTTTATCATACTATAGTATATGCAATACATGCAAGATGCATTGGTGGTAAGAATCCTTTTCTTGACAGTTGTATTTCCTGTCATAAGAAAGCGCTCTTAGTTCAGTTTGGTAGAACGTGGGTCTCCAAAACCCGATGTCGTAGGTTCAAATCCTACAGAGCGTGATTATGTTCTTATAATGTCGAATCACAATAACAATAAAATAACTGCACTAACTTAAACTGCAACCTGAAT